GCCTGGATTTTTCATTTTTTTAGTCCAACCAAAGCCAACCATAAATTATTCTAATTGATATATAGTACTATGAATCCCCACACAAACAATGGATCTAATTGCATGCACTTCACGCTCCAATTTTTTGATGATTCCATTTTTATTTCTTGGGCGAAACCGAGGATATCTCGATCGGGGAAGAGAACGGGGAAATCCCATATGACCCCATATTTCTGACAAGTCGCACTATACGTCAACCCAAGATGCATCTTCCTCTCCAGGAATTCGGAAAGGTACTTTTGGAACACCAATAGGCATGGATTAAAAGAAAAAAGAACTAAATACTCTATTTCACTTTGATATGAAAACGTAACAATAGGGTTTTATTGTCTTTATAATATTGGCTTTCTCATAATTAATTTTATCCATAGATTAGAAAAATTCAAAAATAAAGACAAAATAAATAAAGGAATTTTTTGACGAATAAGTTCTTTTGAAGATAAATTAAGGATGGACGCGTTTACTCATTGAAAATGGTATCAACCCCCCCTTGCATATTGGTACTTATCGAGTATAGAATAAACCTGCTTCTCTTTGTTCCTACGAACAGAATTGTTCAATTATTATGAACAGAATAGAATAAATATTAACCTAACGCTTCCCTTGTTAGGAAATAATCCCTTGAACAAGGGAGGTCCATAGGATAGTCATAGTATAGTCTTTTCCAATGCAATAAAGTTACGCAGTGTCCATTTTTCTTTGCGATAAGGGGTATTTTCCATGGGTTTGCCTTGGTATCGTGTTCATACCGTTGTATTGAATGATCCCGGCCGGTTGCTTTCCGTTCATATAATGCATACAGCTCTGGTTGCTGGTTGGGCGGGCTCGATGGCTCTGTATGAATTAGCAGTTTTTGATCCTTCTGACCCTGTTCTTGATCCAATGTGGAGACAGGGTATGTTCGTTATACCCTTCATGACTCGTTTAGGAATAACCAACTCATGGGGAGGTTGGAGTATCACAGGAGGGACTGTAACGAATCCGGGGATTTGGAGTTACGAAGGTGTGGCAGGGGCACATATTTTATTTTCTGGCTTATGCTTTTTGGCAGCTATCTGGCATTGGGTTTATTGGGATCTAGAAATATTTTGTGATGAACGTACAGGAAAACCTTCTTTGGATTTGCCCAAGATCTTTGGAATTCATTTATTTCTATCCGGGGCGGCTTGCTTTGGTTTTGGTGCATTTCATGTAACAGGCTTGTATGGTCCTGGAATATGGGTGTCCGATCCTTATGGACTAACGGGAAAAGTACAACCTGTAAATCCATCATGGGGCGTGGAAGGTTTTGATCCTTTTGTTCCGGGAGGAATAGCTTCTCATCATATTGCAGCGGGTACATTGGGAATATTAGCGGGTCTATTCCATCTTAGTGTCCGACCACCGCAACGTCTCTATAAAGGATTGCGTATGGGAAATATTGAAACCGTACTCTCCAGTAGTATCGCGGCTGTCTTTTTTGCAGCTTTTGTTGTTGCTGGAACTATGTGGTATGGTTCAGCAACTACCCCTGTCGAATTATTTGGTCCCACTCGTTATCAATGGGATCAGGGGTACTTCCAGCAAGAGATATATCGAAGAGTTAGTGCTGGGCTAGCAGAAAATCAAAGTTTATCAGAAGCCTGGTCTAAAATTCCTGAAAAATTAGCCTTTTATGATTATATCGGCAATAATCCGGCAAAAGGAGGGTTATTCAGGGCAGGTTCAATGGATAACGGAGATGGAATAGCGGTTGGATGGTTAGGACACCCTATCTTTCGAGATAAAGAGGGGCGTGAGCTGTTTGTACGTCGTATGCCTACTTTTTTTGAAACATTTCCAGTCGTTTTGGTAGACGGCGATGGAATTGTTAGAGCTGATGTTCCTTTTAGAAGGGCAGAATCTAAGTATAGTGTTGAACAAGTAGGTGTAACCGTTGAGTTCTATGGCGGCGAACTCAATGGAGTCAGTTATAGTGACCCTGCTGCTGTAAAAAAATATGCTAGACGCGCTCAATTGGGTGAAATTTTTGAATTAGATCGTGCAACTTTGAAATCCGATGGTGTTTTTCGTAGCAGTCCAAGGGGGTGGTTTACTTTTGGGCATGCTTCGTTTGCTTTGCTCTTCTTCTTCGGACACATTTGGCATGGTGCTAGAACCTTGTTCAGAGATGTTTTTGCTGGTATTGACCCAGATTTGGATGCTCAAGTAGAGTTTGGAGCATTCCAAAAACTTGGGGATCCAACTACAAGAAGACAGGTAGTCTGATACAAAACTGCTTTGGTATCTTTCAGCTTTATTTTATTTTTGAAGCGAATTTGACATAGAGTACGAGAGTGGATTTGAATCAACGCTTTTTAGGCTCTTGCTCTTTCGAGATTATTCCCAAAAATAAAAAATAAACAGGTATGGAAGCTATAATTGTAAACCAGGATCGAATCTATGGAAGCATTGGTTTATATATTCCTTTTAGTCTCGACTC